CCGGAATTGCTGTTATAATTGAAATTGCGAAGGATTTTTTTCAATAAAAAAACCAATACTGATTGTATCAATTTTGATTTTCTTATATCATTAAGGAAACGCAATTTGAGATTCAAATTTACGAATCATTCATGAATTATATATACGAATCATTCATGAATTATATAATAGTTAACGGTTCCAGTTTGTGCTGAATTTTTTCTTTTATGACTGAAAAATCAAAATTTTGTTTTTCACTAGAAAAGTAAGGGAAATTTTTAGAGATTGTATGGTTTTAAGATACTATACAATCAATCGAAGGGATGGATCCAACTCAAACAAAAAAGAAAGATTTCTTTTAGAAAAGGAATTAAGGAAAACGGGATTAAGATTCAAAATACAAGTACAATAAATAAGAAGACAAAAGGATAATTTTTTGATAGATTTTGATTTGGTATCGTTTTGGCGGCATGGCCGAGCGGTAAGGCGGGGGACTGCAAATCCTTTTTCCCCAGTTCAAATCCGGGTGTCGCCTAATCACCAAAAGAATTGACATACCTTCTTCTGTTTTGCTGATAGAATTGGGGAAATTTTTCCGGCGGAAGCAAACGGAGGAAACTGATAAATCGTGATAGTCCTTCCATTACTAACGGAGTGTCTACGGGCCGGGTTTTGAATTAGATTGGATAGCAGGACGGAAATAAAATTCCGTTTTTAGTTGCGGAAAGGCCAGAAGATACTTTGTAGACATATTCATCAAAGTCTTTGAGTACTCCGGCATTCAATCAATATTAATTCGATTGAATTGAGTAATTGGCTTTTACTTAATATACCTTATATACTATACCTTTTTTCTTTTTTCGTTAACCCCTAGTCAAGAACAGAACATAATAGGGCGTCCTCCGATTGTTTCATAGAGACACTAAGGGACGGTAAGGATTAGATCAAAACAAAATGGGAAAGAAATAGGGTATGGGTTGGGTAGTGATCTACCTTTCTTCTATTTTTTTAGACTTTTTACTTAACTTAATGAAGGACAACAAAAGAAAGAATAGATTTTTAGTATTTCTACATATTAGTAGCATTTCTTTGATACTTCCAAGGGGGTCTCCGCATATTTTGCTTGTGCTTAATCTTTTCTGATTATACTAGAAATCTTATAAGACCCCTTATAAGTTAGAGTTGGATTTATTGGATTGTTTCATCAACGACGTTAGGTCAGAATTTTTGACTCTGCGCCAGTGATTCCACTATTATTTATTAGTGAACAATAATTCAAGAATTCCTTCATAGATAGGGGACATAATTCACATGGATATAGTAAATCTCGCTTGGGCTGCTTTAATGGTAGTCTTTACATTTTCCCTTTCACTCGTAGTATGGGGAAGAAGTGGACTCTAGAAGTACTACTAATTGTAATTGAGTTTAGGAATTAAACTGGATCCTTTTTTTTTTTTATAAATCGTTCAGTTCTGAAAAGCTTTTTTTAGTTGAAATTTCATTATTTCAACACTATTTCAATTTAAAATTCAATTTTTAAATTGAAATAGAAATAAAAAAATATCTGCATTTCAAAATTCTCTTGGGTTTTCGTGTAGTAATATAGTTTATGAATAATATATATGAAGAATACTCTTTCAATCAAACAAATATTTCAATTATTTCCGTGTTTGTATTTCGAAAGTAAAAAGAATACAAAGTAAAAGAAATACAAATGGTAGTAAATTTATTCCAACTGAATTCTTGATCAATTTTCGATTTCGATGAACCGACTCTTACTAAAATTAGATATGGACCGTGAGGAAGAGTTGCACTTTTTTTATTTTACTTTTTTGTTTCCCTTTATTCAAAGAGAAAATAGTTCTGTTATTACATTACGTAGATACACATTTTCTATCGGAAACAACACAGACATAGTAGTTCTCTAACGAGATACTACACAGACTAAAATATTGTCTTGGGCGAGTCACATATTGCGCACTTCCCGTTTGTTTTAATATTTTGGAAATTTTATTTATGTTGTACTTGTTTTATTGAACTCACTGTTCAAACGTTAAAAGAGGTTTACTAATCCTTCCCCCCCCCCCCCCCTTTTTTTTTTGAAATCCGAAGAAGTTTCCATAGATCATATGTCAACTGATCGATCAATGACTTCTTCGTCGGAATGCTAATAAAAAGATTACTTTATTTTCTTTTATTATACCCATCGAAGAGGCCCTTGATTCTTTTGATGGGATTCATATTGAAAATAATCAGCAATCCAGGAATTAGAATCGTACGAGTCGCTTTTCAATTATTTCAAATTGATTGAAATCAACACAAATTAAATACAAGACAGATGGATAAAGCAAAGAAATAGAATTGGGGGGGCACTATATACATTATATTATATATAATATGTAATTGATATCGATATATACCAATATATAGGAATATGACGATACTATTGTAGATTGATCTCTATTAAATTAACCCGGATTACAATACACCTTATATACACTACAATAACAATAGTAGATAG